GTGTGAGATACTATAATATTATAACTATACATGTTTGGTACTAAAAATAATAAGAAGGTATTGGATATGCCAGTATTTTTAGGTGTGCTAATATCTTTGGAATCTGGGGGGGGGGGGGGTCCATAACTGGTGTAATATTATGTTTATAAAATAATTAATAATTAGTAGTTTATCTAATCCCCGGGTGCAGAATATTTATGATCTATGTATTGAGAAATTCATAATATTTATGCCCCTGACGTAATTTATTGTTGATTTTTAAGGACATATCTGTGCAACATTAAAGTTATAATTCTTAGATTACTGAGACCTGTATGTAACATAATAACTAAAAATGTTAGAAGAAATGTTTATGTTAAGTATGTTGGTACACTTGCCTCAATATATCATAAAATTATTAAGCACTGTGAAATGTAAATTCAAGAGATAATTTAAAATATTGCTGTTATGCCCTATGGAAAGAATGCCCAGCATGTTGATTTCTACTGTACATGTATTTACACCATAATATTCTGCACAGTTATGCTGGGAGTCAAATGTATTGCATATTTTAATGCTATAATATGGCTGCAAAGCATTAGGCTTAAAAGCAATAGGATGTACTGTAACCACTCGATTGTTGAATCTTACAAGAAAACATTTCATGTAAAATAAATAATATTATGTAGACGTACATACTATTGGTTTAGTGAACATATTTGTAATATTATCTAAGCGTGTATATATTGGTTATTTATTTTAAGGAGTATAGTGAATTTAATAGTATATATAACGGTTTAATCCATTAATTGGTTTCAGTAATATATGGTACGGTATGCGTTCAAGGAGTAGTTTAATTAAAGAATTCTAGCTTTGGGAGTTAGCGGTAGAGGTTTAAGTCCTTTTTCTTTGAGCAGTAGGGGGGACTCTAACCTCCGACATCCGGTTTACAAGACCGGCGCTCTGAGGCTGAGCTACTAATGCAGGGTTATCCTAGGACTTTGTTTTCTATTCATCCTGCTGTGGGTAGAAAGAAGAGGAAGAGGGAGAAGTAAGTGAGAGAGGCAATTTGGCCAACGGCAATGTACGGGTCTTGGACGGGTATTCCACCAATTCAGGTAAGGATAGCTACGTTGGCAATTAGTGCCCAGAATAGAAATTGAGTAATGGGGCGGAATGTTAAGCCTCGTTGTTTAGAAGTGTGAATAAGTGGAACTGTTATTAAGATAAGGATAGATGCTAGTAGGGCTAGCACGCCGCCTAGTTTGTTCGGGATTGAACGGAGAATTGCGTATGCAAATAGGAAGTATCATTCGGGCTTGATATGCGGGGGTGTTACAAGAGGGTTAGCGGGGGAGAAATTGTCTGGGTCTCCTAACAGATTGGGGGCAAATAACGCCAGTAGCACGAGTGTTATTAGGATAGCTACAAATCCCAGAAGGTCTTTATATGAGAAGTAGGGGTGGAAGGGGATTTTATCTGCGTTAGAGCTTAAGCCTAGTGGGTTATTTGAGCCAGTTTCGTGGAGAAAAAGTAAGTGGACTAGGGTTGCGGCGGCAATAACGAAGGGGAAGAGGAAGTGAAATGCAAAGAAGCGAGTTAGGGTCGCATTGTCTACTGAGAAGCCCCCTCAGATTCATTGGACTAGAATATTACCGACGTAGGGGATTGCGGAGAGAAGGTTGGTAATGACTGTGGCGCCTCAGAAGGACATTTGGCCCCAAGGCAAGACGTAGCCGACGAAAGCGGTTATTATTACTAGTAGCAATAAGATGACTCCGATGTTTCATGTTTCTTTAAAGAGGAAGGAGCCGTAGTACAGCCCTCGGCCGATGTGGAGATAAATACAGATGAAAAAGAAGGATGCACCGTTAGCATGCATATTTCGAATGAGTCAGCCGTAGTTTACGTCTCGGCAGATATGGGCGACGGATGAAAAGGCTGTTGCGATGTCTGAGGTATAGTGCATAGCAAGGAATAGCCCTGTAGCAATTTGGGCAATTAGGCAAAGTCCAAGGAGGGAGCCGAAGTTTCACCAGGCAGAAATATTGGAGGGGGCAGGAAGATCAACGAGTGCGTCGTTAGCAATTTTTAGGAGTGGATGGGATTTGCGGAGGCTTGCCATTGGGTTCTTGTAGTTAAATAATAACGGTGGTTTTTCAAGCCATTAGTCTAGGTTAGACTCCTGGCAGGAACTTATGACTTACATGTTAGTCTTGTTTTTAGTGGGCTTGGTGGCGGGTTTAATTGGGGTGGCTTCTAATCCTTCACCCTATTTTGCTGCTTATGGATTGGTTGTGGTTTCAGGCTTTGGGTGTGGAATTTTGGCTGAGCATGGAGGTTCTTTCTTGTGCTTAATTTTGTTTTTAATTTATCTGGGTGGGATGGTGGTTGTGTTTGTATATTCGGCAGCGCTTGTCGCCGAGCCTTATCCTGAAAGTTGGGTGGATTGGTCCGTTGCAACATATGTATTGATTTATACAATTGGGACCAGTATAGTAGGGGGATCAATATTGGATGCGTGGTGCGGGTCTTTCATGTACACGGTGGATGAGTTTAGCGAGTTCTCTGTGGTTCGGGCGGATACTGAGGGTGTTGCATTAATGTATTCGTCAGGAGGGGCGTTATTACTTATTGGGGCATGAGTTTTACTTTTAACTTTAATTGTAGTGTTAGAGCTGACTCGGGGTTCAAGTCGGGGAACTCTTCGGGCTGTTTAGAAGGCGAGTGCGAGGGTTGCAAGGGCTAGGGTCAGGAGGAACATAATGAGGTAGGTTTTAATTATACCCCGTTGGATGTTGCTCACTGTCGAAATCAGAGGGGTATTTAAGGAGGTTACAGCTTTAGGGCCTGCCTTTTCTAGTCAGGTTAAGTCAATTATTTGGGTGGCGACTAGTTGTCCTAGGATTAAATTTATTTTGGGCGAGAGGCGGTGGATAATTGTTGGGAAAAATCCTAGTATATTGGAGAAGTGGTGGTAGGCAAGTTTTGGGGCTGGCTTAAATTGTTTGCTTGTCAGGGATGCCAGTTCTAGGGCTGTCAGGAGTCCAAGGACTGTGACGGTTAGGGCGGCTAGTTTAAGTAAGGGAGGTATGGTCATAATGGGTGTTTTTATAGGTAGGGTGTTTGCGGTAATTAGGAGGCCGGCAATTAGGCTGCCTCAGGCTAGTCGTTTAATAGGATTAATTACTGCTGGGTTGTTTTCGTTAATAGGGGAGAGGGGGTTAAATCGGGGGTAACCTATAGAGACGAAGAAAATTACTCGTAGGCTGTAAATAGCTGTAAAGGAAGTGGCTAGGAGGGTCAGGACAAGGGCTCAGGCGTTCAGGTGAGAGGTATTTAAGGCTTCAATAATAGCATCTTTGGAGAAGAAGCCTGCTAGGAAGGGCATACCTGTGAGGGCTAAACTACCAATGGTAAGGCAGGAGGATGTGAAGGGGGCCAGGTGATGTATTCCTCCCATTTTCCGGATATCTTGTTCGTCATTTAGGCTATGAATAATTGATCCGGAGCAGAGGAACAGCATTGCTTTAAAGAAGGCATGGGTGCAGATATGGAGGAAGGCAAGTTGAGGTTGATTTAGTCCAATTGTAACTATCATTAGGCCTAGTTGACTAGATGTAGAAAAGGCAACGATTTTTTTGATGTCATTTTGGGTAAGAGCGCAGGTAGCGGTAAATAAAGTGGTCAGTGCGCCTAGACAGAGGCAAGTCGTTAATGCAGTTTGGTTACTTTCTAAGAGGGGGCTTATACGGACTAGTAAGAAAATGCCTGCAACAACCATGGTGCTGGAGTGTAGTAGGGCAGAGACCGGTGTAGGGCCCTCCATGGCAGAGGGAAGCCATGGGTGAAGGCCGAATTGAGCTGATTTTCCAGTGGCAGCAAGAATGAGTCCGAGAAGGGGAAGTGTTAAATCTAAGTTTTTGGCTGTTGCGTATATTTGTTGTATTTCTCAGGAGTTCAGATTTATAGCGATTCATGCTATGGCAAAAATTAGTCCAATGTCTCCAACTCGGTTGTAGAGGACTGCTTGAAGGGCGGCGGTGTTTGCATCTGCTCGTCCGTATCATCAACCAATGAGGAGGAAAGATATAATTCCAACCCCCTCTCAGCCAATAAAGAGTTGAAATATGTTGTTTGCTGACACTAGGATGATCATGGCGATGAGGAAAATAAGTAAATATTTGAAGAATCGGTTTATGAAGGGGTCTGAATGTATATATCAGGAGGCGAATTCAAGGATGGATCAGGTTACGTAGAGGGCAATTGGGGTAAAAATGATGGAGTAGAAGTCAAATTTGAAGCTAATGTTAATATCAAAGGTTGCAGTATTTATTCAGTTTCAGCTGGTAATAATTGCTTCTGCACCTTCGTTAAGGAACAGGAAGAGAGGTAAAAGGCTAACAAAGAAGGCTAGCTTAACTGCTGTCTTAACTTGAATAAGGGCTCAGTTGGTTTTTAAGGGATGAGGGTTTAAGGCTGTGAGGATAGGGTATGTTAGCAATGTAAAGATGATGAGTAAGCTTGATGTTATTACAAGTGATGTGGAGTGCATAGCTACTACTTGGATTTGCACCAAGAGTTTTTGGTTCCTAAGACCAACGGATGAGCTGTTATCCTTTAGGAGCGTGTGCGAGTAAGCCTAGGGGTTTAACCAAGGTAGCGAAGATTAGCAGTCTCCGTTGCTGCGAGCCTTTCTCGGTGGATAAGGGGGTTTTAACCTCTGTCTTTAGAATCACAATCTAACATCTTTATTAGACTATATCTACAGGCGGCTCAGCCTCAGATCAATTCGGGTTTAAGGATTAAGAGGAGGAGTGGGACAAGGTGGAGGGTAATTAATAAATGTTCTCGTGAGTGGGAAGGGTCGAGGGCAATAATGTGAGTTGGAAGCGGGCCTCGTTGGGTTATGAGGAACATGTAAAGTGAATAGCCTGCTGTAATTAGTGTTCCGGCTCCGGTTAAGATAAAGGTTCATCAGGACCAGTTAAATAGGGATGTAAAAATTATCAGTTCTCCCATGAGGTTAGGTAGTGGGGGTAGAGCCAGGTTGGCTAGGCTGGCAATAAATCATCATGTTGTCATTAGTGGAAGGGCCATTTGCAGGCCTCGGGCAAGGATTATGGTTCGGCTGTGTGTGCGCTCATAATTGGTGTTTGCCAGGCAGAAGAGTGCAGAGGAGGTTAAGCCATGTGCAATCATGAGAATTAATGCTCCTGTAAAACCTCAGGGTGTTTGAATGAGGATTCCTCCTACTACTAGGCCTATATGGCTTACTGATGAGTAAGCAATAAGGGACTTGAGGTCTGTTTGGCGTAGACAAATTGAGCCTGTTATGATAACGCCTCATAATGCGAGGGCAATAAATGGGTAGCTTAGTTCTTTGGTGAGGGGTTCTAGGGTGGTAAGTATTCGTATCATGCCATATCCCCCCAGCTTTAGGAGTACAGCAGCAAGTACTATAGAGCCTGCAACTGGGGCTTCGACGTGTGCTTTAGGCAGTCAGAGGTGGACTCCATAGAGTGGTATTTTAACTAGGAAAGCCAGTAAGCAGCTTACTCATCAGATTTTGTCTGCATATGTAGTGAGTTGAAGCGGGCTGGTGTATTGGAGGGTGAGGATAGACAAGGTTCCTGTGCTATTTTGAAGAAGAAGAAGAGCAATGAGGAGTGGTAGTGATGCTGCCAATGTATAAAATAGAAAGTAAAATCCTGCACTAAGACGTTCTGTTTGGTTGCCTCATCGGGTGATGAGGGCTAGGGTTGGAAGAAGGGTAGCTTCAAATATAACATAAAATATAATAATTTCAGTGGCGCCAAATGCTATAATTAAAAAAATTTGTAGGGTTGCTAAGAGCGTAATATATATTCGTTGGCGGCTGATAGGTTCAGAGGCAAGGTGATTCTGGCTAGCAAGAATTATGAGGGGAAGTAATCAGCAAGTGAGAACCAATAGGGGGGTGGATAGTGGGTCGGTTGCTAGATAGGGGTTAAGGCAGTACCATCCTGTTTCTGAAAAGTTTTTTAATCAGGAAAAGCTGATTAGTGCAATTGTTAGGCTGTGAAGAAGGGTGGAAGGCCATAGTCATTTGGCAGAGGACATTCAGATTGTTGGGATAAGCATTAAGGTCGGGATAAGGATTTTTAACATTGTAACAGATTTAAGTTTTGTAAGCGGTCAGTGCCATGGGTACGGGCAGTTGCTACTAGTAGAGCAAGACCTGCACTTGCTTCACAGGCTGAAAATGCCAGTAAGAGTATCGGCGATAATGCGAAAGTTACAGTTCCTAGTTGAAGGGTCCATAGGGACATCGCAATAAATAAGGACAATATTATCCCTTCCAAGCATAGGAGGGCAGAGAGGAGGTGTGCTCGGTGAAAGGCTAGGCCTGTAAGCCCTAGTGTAAATGCTGATGAGAAAGCGAAGTGGGTAGGGGTCATGAGGAAGTTATGGATTCTAACCAATAGTTTATGAGCCGAAATCATATGTTTTAATTAAACTAACTGCCTATTCGGCCCATTCTAGTCCGCCTTGGAGTCATTCGTAGGCTAATCCTAGAGTTAGGAGGGCCAAGACGGCAGAGGCTCAAAGAAACGTGAGCAGGGGCGATGATAATTGGTCCCCCCAGGGGAGTGGGAGAAGGAGGGCAATTTCTAGGTCAAATAAGAGAAAGAGAATAGCAACGAGGAAGAATCGAATGGAGAACGGTAGGCGGGCGGTCCCTAGTGGATCAAATCCGCATTCGTAGGGGGATAGCTTTTCGTGGTCGGGAGTAATCTGGGGGAGTCAGAAGGAGACAGTAGCTAGGACGATAGAGAGTGCAGAGGTAATAAAGATGATTGTTATTATTAAATTCATTATCCTTCCTTGGAGTTTAACCAAGACCATGTGGTTGGAAGCCACTTATACTAACATTTTTACTAGAAGGATTATGAGCCTCATCAGTAGATGGAGATATACAAGAATAGTCAAACTACGTCTACGAAGTGTCAATATCAGGCAGCTGCTTCAAATCCAAAGTGATGTTCGGATGTAAAGTGGTAATGGATTTGGCGTAGAAGGCAGATAGCTAGGAAGGTGGAGCCAATAATGACGTGGAGCCCGTGGAAGCCTGTTGCTACAAAGAATGTTGCGCCATAAACGCCGTCCGCGATTGTGAATGGCGCCTCGTAGTATTCTATTCCTTGTAGGAAAGTGAAGTAAAATCCTAGAAGAATCGTTAGAAGTAGGGATTGAATGGCTTGTTTTCGTAGGCCTTCTATAATGCTGTGGTGGGCTCAGGTAACTGTTACGCCTGAGGCGAGGAGGACGGCTGTGTTGAGAAGGGGTACTTCAAATGGGTCTAAGGTGGTAATGCCTGTAGGAGGTCAGCAGCCTCCTAGTTCGGGCGTTGGTGCGAGGCTTGAGTGGTAGAAGGCTCAGAAGAAGCCTAGAAAGAAGAAAACTTCTGAGGTAATAAAGAGGATCATTCCGTATCGAAGTCCTTTTTGGACGGGGGGTGTATGGTGTCCTTGAAATGTGCCTTCTCGTACGATATCTCGTCATCATTGGAATATTGTAAGTAAAAGCAGGGCTATTCCAAGAAGTAGAAGTGTTGTGGTGTGATAGTGGAATCAAATTGCTAGACCTGAGGTTATTAACAAAGCGGCAACTGCGCCTGTCAAGGGTCAGGGGCTGGGGTCAACTATGTGGTATGCGTGTGCTTGATGGGCCATTAAACGTTTTCTTGTAGGTAGAGGCTTAGAAGTAGTACAAATACATAGGCTTGAATTATTGCCACGGCGATTTCTAGGAGGGTCAGCATAATTAATAGAATTGCTGTAAGTGCAGCTACAGTGGGTATTAAAGGCAGTAAGACTATGACGGCTATTGAAACTAGCTGAATTAAGAGGTGACCGGCTGTTAAGTTGGCTGTGAGCCGCACTCCTAAGGCAAAAGGTCGAATGAATAGGCTAATTGTTTCGATAATAATAAGCACAGGGATGAGAAGTGTGGGGGTTCCTTCTGGTAGAAGGTGGCCGAGAGCGGCGGTTGGCTGATTTCGTATCCCGATAATAACCGTGGCTAGTCATAGTGGGACTGCGAGGCCAAGATTGAGGGAGAGTTGGGTAGTTGGAGTAAAAGTGTAGGGAAGGAGGCCTAGTATGTTTAAGGTAATAAGAAACAGTATAAGTGAAGTCAGGAGAAGGGCTCATTTATGTCCCTCTACATTTAGAGGCAGAAAGGTTTGGTGGGTAAATCGTCCGATAAATCAGTTTTGTACAGTTAGGAGCCGGCTGTTAAGTCAGCGGAGGGTGGGTATTGGGAGAAGAATTCAGGGGAAGATAAGGGAAATAGCTAATAGGGGGACACCTATAAATCAGGGGCTTATAAATTGGTCGAAAAGGCTTAAAGTCATGGTCAGAATCAGGCTTCTGGTTCGGGAAAATCAAGAGTTATGCCGGTTTGCTCGTTTATGTAAGTGTGTGCTAGAATTTTGGCGGGCAGGGCGTACAGGAAAATAAGTCAAGTAAATACTATAATGGTAAATCACGGGCTGGGATTAAGTTGAGGCATACCACTAAGGGTGATTGGGGGTCACCAGTCTCTAGCTTAAAAGGCTAGTGCTTAATCCCATTTTAGCTTCTCAGTGATAAGTCTTGAAGAACGGTGGATAGTCAGTTTTCGAAGTGTTCTAGGAGGACGGCTTCAACTACAATAGGTATGAAGCTGTGGTTCGCTCCGCAGATTTCAGAGCACTGCCCGTAGAAGACTCCTGGGCGGGAAGAAATGAAAGCTGTTTGGTTTAGACGGCCGGGAACTGCGTCTATTTTTACCCCTAGGGTAGGAACTGCTCAGGAATGGAGTACGTCTTCAGCGGAGACTAAAACTCGAATAGGGGATTCAACTGGGATTACTATTCGGTGATCTGTCTCTAAAAGTCGGAATTGGCCGGGTGTGAGGTCTTGTGTCGGGATTATATATGAGTCAAACGCTAGCTCTTCATAATCGGTGTATTCATAGCTTCAGTATCACTGATGTCCTATAGCTTTAACTGTAAGGTGCGGGTTATTAACTTCATCTATAATATAAAGAATACGAAGAGAGGGGAGAGCAATTATAATAAGGATAATGGCTGGAAGGACAGTCCAAATAATTTCAATTTCTTGGGAGTCTAAAATATATTTGTCATAAATTTTGGTGGTTACCATGGCTACAATAATGTAAAGTACAAATGTGCTAATCAGGAACACAATTATTAAAGCATGGTCATGAAAATGAAGAAGCTCTTCTATAAGAGGTGAGGTTGCATCTTGAAATCCTAGTTGTTGAGGTTGTGCCATTAGTGCTTAAGACATGTGGGGGTTTAACCCACGATTCTGCCTTGACAAAGCAGTGTAATGGCTATTTTACTAAAGTCTCATTAAAGAAAGTGGCGGAGCGGTTACGCAGTTGGCTTGAAACCAATTTATGGGGGTTCAACTCCTCCCTTTCTCGGCTAGCTAGACTGAATTTGAACAAATGCGGGCTCTTCGAATGTGTGGTATGGGGGAGGGCAGCCGTGTAGCCATTCTACGTTAGTTGCAGTAAATTCTACCATTGAAACTTCTCGTTTAGTGGCGAATGCTTCTCAGATAATATATATAAATAGGCAGACTGCTACTAGCGACACTAAAGAGCCCATAGAGGATACTGAGTTCCATAGTGTATAGGCGTCTGGGTAGTCTGAGTACCGTCGGGGCATTCCTGCTAGGCCAAGGAAATGTTGAGGGAAGAAGGTAAGGTTAACCCCTGCAAATATTACTCCAAAGTGTACCTTTGTTCAGGTTTCATGTAGTATGTAGCCAGTAAACAGTGGGAATCAGTGTACGAAGCCGGCGATAATAGCGAACACGGCTCCTATTGACAGGACATAGTGGAAGTGGGCTACTACATAGTATGTGTCATGAAGAACAATATCTAGAGAAGAATTGGCTAGAATAATACCCGTTAGTCCTCCTACCGTGAAAAGGAAAATAAAGCCTAGGGCTCAGAGAAGCGGGGCCTCTCATTTAATGTTGGCTCCGTGGAGGGTTGCTAGTCAGCTGAAAACCTTAACGCCAGTGGGAATTGCGATGATCATTGTAGCGGATGTGAAATAGGCACGTGTGTCCACGTCCATGCCGACTGTAAACATATGATGGGCTCATACAATGAACCCTAGGAGGCCAATTGCTATTATAGCCCATACTATTCCTATGTAGCCAAAAGGTTCTTTTTTACCACAGTAGTAGGCAACGATGTGGGAAATCATTCCAAAGCCAGGGAGAATAAGAATATAAACTTCTGGATGGCCAAAAAACCAGAATAAATGTTGGTAGAGGATTGGGTCTCCCCCTCCTGCAGGGTCAAAAAAGGTGGTGTTTAGGTTTCGGTCCGTGAGAAGCATTGTGATGCCGGCAGCAAGGACGGGAAGAGAGAGCAGAAGTAGGACCGCAGTAATTAGGACGGCTCATACAAATAAGGGGGTCTGGTACTGTGAGATAGCGGGAGGTTTTATGTTAATAATAGTTGTAATAAAGTTAATGGCCCCCAGAATTGAGGAGATCCCAGCCAGATGAAGAGAAAAAATGGTCAAATCTACGGATGCTCCTGCATGGGCTAGATTGCCGGCCAGGGGTGGGTAAACTGTTCATCCGGTCCCAGCTCCTGCTTCTACTCCAGCGGAAGCAAGGAGAAGGAGGAGGGAAGGGGGTAGGAGTCAAAAGCTTATGTTATTCATTCGGGGGAATGCCATGTCTGGGGCTCCAATTATCAGTGGAACTAGCCAGTTCCCAAAACCTCCGATTATTGCTGGCATTACTATAAAAAAGATTATTACAAATGCGTGTGCTGTAACGATGACATTATAGATCTGGTCGTCTCCGAGAAGACTGCCTGGTTGGTTTAGTTCGGCTCGAATCAGCAGGCTTAGTGCAGTGCCCACCATTCCGGCTCAAGCACCAAATAGTAAATAGAGGGTGCCGATGTCTTTATGGTTAGTGGAGAAAAGTCAGCGTGTTGTTGCCACAGGTAAGATGGCTGAGTTTTAAGCGGTGGATTGTAGCCCCATGTAGAGAGGTTTGAGTCCTCTTCTTACCAAGCCCTGAGGTGTATTACATATCAGATTGCAAATCTGAAGAAGCAAGTTAGTCGTTTGCCGGGGCTTTCCCCCGCCTTTGTTAGTATTATGACTAGGCGGGGGAAAGTTAGATAGATGCTCGCTGGTTTGGGCGCTTAGCTGTTAACTAAGATTTTGCAGGATCGAGGCCTGCCTGTCTAGTAAGGCTTTAGCTTAATTAAAGTGTCTGTTTTGCATGCAGGAGATGTGGGGTAATGTCCCGCAAGTCTTACAGTAACTGGAGGACTTTCACTTCCGCTTAGGGCTTTGAAGGCTCTTGGTCTAGTTAACCTAAGTCACTGTGTAAGTTGGGTTAATAGGTAAGTAGGGCGATGAGGGCAGGGGTAAGGGGTAAGAGGGTAATAGCTAACATGGAGGAAATTGAAAGTGGTAGGGTGAGTCGTGAGGAGGAGAGTCGTCAGGGGGCAGTGCCTGTTGTGATGTTTGGGGCGAGAGTGAGGGTTGTTGCAATGGAGAGTCGAACGTAAAAGAATGCGCTAAGTAGGGTACCTATGACAGCTATTGCGGCTGTTGGGGCAAGACCTTGTTTGGCTAATTCTTTCAAGATTAGAAGTTTTGCCAGGAAGCCGGTTAGGGGTGGCAGACTAGCGAGGGATATTAGGAGGAAGGGTATGAGGGTTATAAGGATGGGATTTTTTGCCCCTAGAGCGAAGAGTGTTTTTACGCAGGTTACTTTTTTTAGTATAAAAAGTATGAATGTGGCGTAGGTCATTACAATGTAGAGGAGAAGGGCTAGGAAAGCCAAAGGATGGGAATATTGGAGAACAAGAATTATTCAGCCTAAGTGGGCAATTGAAGAGTAACCCAGTACTTTTCGTAGCTGAGTCTGATTAAGACCTCCTCAGCCCCCAACGAAAATGGAGGCGATGCCTAGAGTGGTTAAAAGAAGTGGGTTGGGGTGTTGGATCTGAGTGAGGATAGCAAACGGGGCAAGTTTTTGTCAGGTGGCCATAATAACCCCTGTACTTAGTTCAAGGCCTTGTAGAACTTCGGGCTGTCAGGAATGAAGGGGGGCGAGGCCAATTTTTAGGGCCAGAGCAAGAGTAATTATGGTGAGGGGCAGAGGATGGCTGGTTTGTTGGATGTCTCAGTGTCCTGAGATTCAAGCGTTAGTGGTGCTTGCGAAAAGGAGGACTGCGGCGGCTGTTGCTTGAATGAGAAAATACTTAGTGGCTGCTTCAACTGCTCGGGGATGGTGTTGTTGAGCTATCAGGGGAAGAATGGCAAGAGTACTGATTTCAAGACCCATTCAGGCAAGAAGCCAGTGAGAGCTAATGAATGTAAGAGAGGTGCCAATACCAAGTGCAAGTAGTAAAGTTGTGAGCGTGGTGGCGGTCATTAGCAGAAGAGGGATTTTAACCAACATGTTCGGGGTATGGGCCCGAAAGCTTATTTAGCTGATTTTGCTAGGAAGTGGTGTAGTGGAAGCACTGAGAGTTTTGATCTCTCCAGGTAGGGTTCAAATCCCTTCTTTCTAAGGAATTGGAAGGAGTCTAACCTTCATGATTCACTCTATCAAAGTGGCCCTTTACTTCAGGCACAATTCCTGTTTTATACCTGAGGGGGTAGCCCTGCAAACGCGATGGGCACTGATAAATGTCAGATTACCAGAGCTAGGGTAAGTGGAAGGAAGTTTTTTCAAATAAGGTGTATAAGTTGGTCGTATCGGAATCGAGGGTAGGAGGCTCGGACTCATAAAAATATGACGGAGAGGAGGGTTGCTTTAATTATTAGGTTGGTTGTGGTAAAAATTGGTATGGAGGGGAGGTAAGTGGCGCCTAAAAAAAGAATGGCTGAGAGGGTATTTATAAGAAGGATGTTAGAGTACTCTGCTAGAAAAAACAGGGCAAAGGGGCCTCCAGCATATTCTACGTTGAAGCCTGAGACTAATTCTGATTCACCTTCTGTCAGGTCAAATGGGGCTCGGTTGGTTTCTGCCAGTGTTGAGATATATCATATGGCTGCTAGGGGCCAAGCTGGGAAGATGAGTCAAACGCTTTCTTGGGCAATGCTGAAGGTTTGTAGAGTAAAGCCTCCAGTAAAAATAATTGCGTTCAGGAGAATTAAGCCTAGGCTTACTTCGTAGGAGATGGTTTGGGCTACAGCCCGTAGGGCACCGATGAGTGCGTACTTTGAATTTGATGCTCAGCCTGACCCTAAAATAGCGTAGACTGCAAGGCTTGAGAGGGCAAGAATAAATAGGATTCCTAGGTTGAGATCAATAACTGGGTGAGGCATGGGTATGGGTGCTCATAGGGTTAGGGCCAGTGTGAGGGCTAAGATGGGGGTGATTAGAAATAAAAAGGGGGAAGAAGTTGAAGGGCGGATGGGCTCTTTAATAAATAGTTTTACGCCGTCGGCGATAGGCTGTAATAGGCCATAAGGTCCTACGATGTTTGGGCCTTTTCGCAATTGCATATAGCCTAGGACTTTTCGCTCAATTAAGGTTAGGAAAGCAACGGCTAAGAGGACTGGAACAATAAATGCAAGGGGGTTAATAATATGTGTTGTTAATATGTCTGGTAGGGAATACATTAGCAAAGGAAAGGATTTGAACCTTTGTGAAAAGAGCTTAAATCTTTTGCAATCACCGAGCTCTGCCACCTTAACATACCATTTTCTTTGGTTAGGCTGATATGTCCTTTTATCTATTTGAGTTGTATTCATTAGGTGAGGGGGGAGGCGTGTTTGGGCAGGGGCTTCTTTCTTTCGGTCCTTTCGTACTGGAAAAAATCAATACATAGATAGAAACTGACCTGGATTACTCCGGTCTGAACTCAGATCACGTAGGACTTTAATCGTTGAACAAACGAACCCTTAATAGCGGCTGCACCATTAGGATGTCCTGATCCAACATCGAGGTCGTAAACCCCCTTGGCGATATGGGCTCTAAAAGGGGATTGCGCTGTTATCCCTGGGGTAACTTGGTTCGTTAATCGGCGTTGCCGGATCTCATTGGTCAGAAGTCCTGGTCATTAGAGCGGGGGCTCTTAGTTGTGGGAGGAGGTGCTCCCATTCCACGTGGGGGTTATTCATTTCCCCGCGGTCGCCCCAACCGAAGACATAAGGACAGGGCTTAATTGGTTCAATCCATTAGTTCGGGGTATTTGACAAAAATCTGTCTTGGTGTCTAAAGCTCCACAGGGTCTTCTCGTCTTATGGGCTTATCCCCGCTTCTGCACGGGGAGATCAATTTCATTGACTTGAAAAAAGAGACAGTTAAGCCCTCGTTATGCCATTCATACGGGTCTTCATTTAAAAGACAAGTGATTGCGCTACCTTCGCACGGTCAAAATACCGCGGCCGTTAAACATATAGTCACAGGGCAGGCGGGACCTCTTATTTATTAATTTTGCAAGAGGCGATGTTTTTGGTAAACAGGCGAGGCTTAGGTGTGTTTGCCGAGTTCCTTTTCTTTCTTTTAGTCTTTCCTTGTAAGCACTCCAGTGTAGGGTTAACGGTTATTTCTTGGATTATTTTCTGGTTGTTTGGTTTGCTATCTATTACCCTCTTTGCTTGGGACCGTTAGAGTTCGGGGGATGGTCCGCTCCGACTTACACTTATGCGAGGAGAGAGTCTAAGTACTCTCTTATTACTCATACTAGCATGATCGCTCCCATGTTTGCATGGGACGGCCTGATAAAATTAGGGGATTAAGATTATGTTGTCGAAATATAGGGGAAAGATTGTATGTCTGAGCTTTAACGCTTTCTGTTGGGGTGGCTGCTCTTAGGCCCACCGAGACATTATCCCTTGTTAAAATTTTGATCTTTATCCTTCTAGAAAAGTTGTATCTTACATTAAAGGGGCTGTACCCCCTTTAATTAACTCTCTCGGTTTCTTTGGAATGTCTAAAGGGTTTTTAGGTTTATAGATATGAGGGGAGAAGCCGGGAGGCTGAACTTCTATCCAGTTCTCAGGCAACCAGCTATAACTAAGTTCGATAGGTCTGTCACCACTACTCGAAGCTTTTCCCACTCTTTTGCCACAGAGACGGGTTTGCCCTATTATTAGGCTATCTTGGAGTAGCTCACTTAGTTTCGGGGTGGCAAACTAAAGTGCTCTTTGCTTGAATTTTACTAGCTAATTCATGATGCAAAAGGTACGGGCTAGAATCTCTGCTTTTCTATGCTTAACTGGGTTGTTTCATTTCTCTTTCAGCATTCCCTTGCGGTACTTTCTCTATTGCTCTAATAGTTCTTTTTCTATCGCCTATACTAAAGAGGAAAAATGGTTTGTTAATTTGAGTTAATTAATTTATTTGGGGTTATGAATATTGGTTGTTTGTTTTTTAAGGGGAGGCTAGCTTTTTGGCGTCGGGGCAATCCGATTTGCACGGATGACTTCTCAGTGTAAGGGAGATGCTTTTCTATTTTAGCTATGCCCCGTTATATTTAGTTCCAAGTGCACCTTCCGGTACACTTACCATGTTACGACTTGCCTCCCCTTTGCAGTTGTGGTGTTTTAGTTATTTAAGTATTTTAGCCTGGGGAGAGTGACGGGCGGTGTGTGCGCGCTTCAGAGCCGGCTTCAGCAGAACTCTCTACTTTCTGCTTACTGCTAAATCCTCCTTCAGATATGCATTTCAGCAAAATCATTCGTATGCCCTGTAACAGGGAATGTAGCCCATTTCTTCCCCTTCCATACGCTACACCTCGACCTGACGTTTTGGGCTGTGCCGATTTTGCTTACTATTAGGCCTTCACAGGGTAAACTGACGACGGCGGTATATAGGCGGAAAGAACAAGGAAGGGTGAGGTTGAACGGGGATTATCGGTTCTAGAACAGGCTCCTCTAGGTGGGTATAAAGCACCGCCAAGTCCTTTGGGTTTTAAGCTAACGCTCGTAGTTCCCGGGCGGACAGTGGGGTGTATGAACTGTCTATGTTTACGGCTAGGCATAGTGGGGTATCTAATCCCAGTTTGTACCCTAGCTTTCGTGGGTTCAGATATAGTTAAAGCTACTTTCGTGATCGGGCTTCTTACCTTCGGAAAACGTATAACAGTATAGAAGGCGTTCGGCTTTAGTATTGGGATCATCTTAACCACGCTTTACGCCGGTGTCTAACAGCTTGGGCTCACTCGTATAACCGCGGTGGCTGGCACGAGATTAACCGGCCCTCTTAGCTTTGACTAAGTCAAGTTTTCACTTATGGCTTAATATTTATCACTGCTGAATTCCCTTAGGGGTGTGGCTAAGCAAGGCGTCGTGGGCTAGAAATAGGGTGTGCCTGATACCAGCTCCTTGTTCCCAGGCAGGGGACTGTAGGGCATCTTCACGGGAATGCGGATACTTGCATGTGTAAGTCAAGCTAGAGTTGTTAGAAAGGCTAGGACCAAACCTTTAGTGCTTGCGGGGCTTTATTACGACCCATCCTAACATCTTCAGTATTATGCTTTAAATTTTAAGCTACACTAGC